CTATTGAAAATGCCAGTGAAAGTAAAGATCCGAATAGAAATGATTTGGATAAAAACATTCAGAGTTGGGGTGGTCATGACAATTCCAGTAATGTTGATCTTTTTTTTGGCGTCAAGGACATTCGGAATTTCATCTCTGATGATACTTTTTTAGTTAAAGATAGTAATGGGGACAGTTATTCTATATATTTTGATATTGAAAATAATATTTTTGAAATTGCCAATGATCATCCTTTTTGTAGTGAACTAGAAAGTTCTTTTTATCGGAATTCTAGTTCTCTGAATAATGGATCTAAGAGTAAGAATCCCCACCACGATCATTACATGGATGATACTCAGTATACTTGGAATAATCACATTAATAGTTGCATTGACAGTTATCTTCAGTCTCAAATCTGTCTTGATAGTTACATTGTAAGTGGTAGTGACAATTCCAGTAACAATTACATTTCTAGTTCCATTTGTGCTGAAAGTGGAAATAGTAATAAAAACGAGGATGCCAGAAGGAGTGATCAAACTATACGAGAAAGTTCTACTGATCTGGATGTAACTCAAAAATACAGGCATTTGTGGGTTCAATGCGAAAATTGTTATGGATTAAATTATAAGAAATTTTTTAAATCAAAAATGAATCTTTGTGAACAATGTGGATATCATTTGAAAATGAGTAGTTCTGATAGAATCGAACTTTTGATCGATCCGGGTACTTGGGAGCCTATGGATGAAGATATGGTCTCTCTGGATCCCATTGAATTTCATTCCGAGGAAGAGCCTTATAAAAATCGTATCGATTCTTATCAAAGAAAGACAGGATTAACCGAGGCTGTTCAAACAGGCATAGGGCAATTAAACGGTATTACCGTAGCAATTGGGGTTATGGATTTTCAGTTTATGGGGGGTAGTATGGGATCCGTAGTCGGTGAGAAAATTACCCGTTTGATTGAATACGCTACTAAAGAATTTCTACCTCTTATTATAGTGTGTGCTTCCGGAGGAGCACGCATGCAAGAAGGAAGTTTGAGCTTGATGCAAATGGCTAAAATATCTTCTGCTTTATATGATTATCAATCAAATAAAAAGTTATTCTATGTACCAATCCTTACATCTCCTACTACTGGTGGGGTGACAGCTAGTTTTGGTATGTTGGGGGATATTATTATTGCCGAACCCAATGCCTACATTGCCTTTGCGGGTAAAAGAGTAATTGAACAAACATTGAATAAAACAGTACCCGAAGGTTCACAAGCGGCTGAGTATTTATTCCAGAAGGGCTTATTCGATCTAATCGTACCACGTAATCCTTTAAAAAGCGTTCTGAGTGAGTTATTTGAACTCCACACTTTCTTTCCTTTGAATCAAAATTAGAACATTAAGTTCAATTATTTTGAGCAAACAAGTAATTAGTATATCGGAATCCAAGTCAAAATTAGACGAATCGGGTTTTCTTTGTTGACATAAGATCTAATTGTATAAAGAAGCAAAAGTCACAGAAAATCGAAAATCCGCCCCTTTTTCTATATTCCTGATTATTGATCAAGGTCTCTATCAACAAGATAAAAGAGGAAATTCTTATTTTCGTGAAATTAGGCAAATAAAAAAATATCTTCTTCTCGTCATATATAATTAAAATATAGAAAATATAGAATTTTTTATCTTTCTATTACGATAATCCTATTTTGACTAAGAATCCCTGCTGGATGGGATTCTAACAAACCCTTCAATATATAATATAAATAGAAAATAGAATCTAATTCCTTTTTAAGAGAGTTTTTGCTTAGTAAATGAAATTCGAAGACAAGAGCAAAAAAATGAAGAAAAAAAGATCTCATCCATATCCTTTCAAATCTTTCATGTAGAAAGATGAAAAACTACATTCTATAACTCACTTAGCTAGATACTTATATCTATATTTATTAATATTAGATAATATTAGATTTAGATAATAAGTAATAATAATTCCAATTTAGAATTTGAAAATTCTAATAAGATATCTTTATTTATTTCTAATAAGATAAGATATCTTTATTTATTTAGAATTATCAATATCAAATTATCCAATTCTAATAAGATAAGATATCTTTATACTTTATATATAATAAGATAAGATATCTTTATCTTTATATTATAAAATATAAATAATAATAACAGGTACAAATAGTAAATCGAGGTACCCATTCTATGACAAATCTTATCTTTCCCTCTGTTTTGGTCCCTTTAGTAGGCCTAGTATTTCCGGCAATCGCAATAGCTTCTTTATTTCTTCATATTCAAAAAAACAAAATTGTTTAGAGGCGAGGGCACAAAATCTCATCTATTTTTTTTTAACTGACGCTTGTATCATAACACAGATATCCATTTAGCAAAATTTGGTATATTTGGTATATTGGTATATTTGGTATAAGTGGCTTTCGCCGAAAATCTCCCAAAAATGCTATATTCTAGCTATTTTCAAATAGACCCAACTCGGCGGATGGCTGAACTGTAAAGTTGGTCTATCTAAATACATGTGGCTATCTTTAGTGAGATCATACGAAGGGTATGTTATTAGTTTAGATCTAACCAATTTAATGAATTACTCCTAAAGGTTCACATCAAACTAGTGCTAGTTGATGCGAGTTACTTCGGAAACAAACGGACTAAAGTCAAATTCATTTGGGGTATTCTCTCAATTCCAAAAAAAGCAACTGGATCAAGTATGAGTTGTCGATCAGAACATATATGGATAGAACCTATAACGGGGGCTCGAAAAACAAGTAATTTCTGCTGGGCTGTTATCCTTTTTTTAGGTTCATTAGGATTCTTGTTGGTTGGAACCTCGAGTTATCTTGGTAGAAATTTGATATCTTTATTTCCGTCTCAGGAAATAGTTTTTTTTCCGCAAGGAATTGTTATGTCTTTCTATGGGATCGCGGGTCTTTTTATTAGCTCCTATTTGTGGTGCACAATTTCGTGGAATGTAGGTAGTGGTTATGATCGATTTGATAGAAAAGATGGAATAGTGTGTATCTTTCGTTGGGGATTTCCTGGAAAAAATCGTCGGGTCTTCCTCCGATTTCTTATAAAAGATATTCAGTCCGTCAGAATAGAAGTTAAAGAGGGTATTTTTGCTCGTCGTGTCCTTTATATGGATATCAGAGGCCAGGGAGCCATTCCATTGACTCGTACTGATGAGAATTTTACTCCACGGGAAATGGAACAAAAAGCTGCTGAATTGGCCTATTTCTTGCGTGTACCAATTGAAGTTTTTTAATAAATGAAGCCGAGAAATGAATGCTTTCTCAGCAGGAGAGCAAAAAACGCAAGAATCCTCTTTTTCTATAACATAACTTATAACTTAATTGAGGTTTCTTCAAAACATTCATTCGAGTCAAAGCAGACATATATGGAATAATAATAAGTATAAAAAAACTCTTTTGGGGATCTTTTATATGTATCGAAATATACACAACCCAATTCAAAAAGAAACAAATCCAATATCTCATAATCAACCATTTCGAAATAAGGAAATTCCCTCCCTTTTTACTTGTTGGAATTGAGACTTCAGATAGATCATATCTTGTAATTTTTTGAAGCTTCTTTTGATATTTTTTGTGCGCCTTAATGACCAAAAAATTGGATCTCTTATAATGATAATAACTAGCCAATTTCTGTCGTTTTTTGCCACTCAATTTTCACAATATTCTTCAGAAATTTCCCTCAATTAGTCTATCTATCCCTGACTACGCATAGTCAGTTAAAATTTTGAAATATTAGCGATTTTGATTTTGATATAATGATAGAAAAGGAGTTCTTTCGTCTCAAAATCATTATTATTTAAAGTGGTTTTTCCAGGCATTTATCGAAAGGAGATATGTGCTTCGAATTTGACCAATTGAAATATAGGTAAACAATTTTTTTTTTATTTATTCATTCGAATTTTTCGTCTATTTCGGTATTTTTTTTTTCTAGATTCAAGGCCTAACCACGAAATCACAAATAAAAAAGAGTGAATAGATTCATAGGTTCGATAACTTGTAATAGAAGAGATGCATGAGAGAAATATTAGATTACATAGAGTCGACGAATGAGATGGGTTCATTAACAATTCACAGACGAAAAAATGGAAAAAAAGAAAGCATTCACTCCTCTTTTATATCTTGCATCTATAGTATTTTTGCCCTGGTGGATTTCTCTCTCATTTCAAAAAAGTCTGGAATCATGGGTTACTTATTGGTGGAATACTAGGCAATCCGAAATTTTTTTGAATGATATTGAAGAAAAGAGTATTCTAGAAAAATTCAGAGAATTGGAGGAACTCCTCTTCTTAGAGGAAATGATCAAGGAATACTCGGAGACACATCTACAAAACCTTCGTATAGGAATTCACAAAGAAACAATCCAATTAATCAAGATACACAACGAGGGTCGTATTCATACGATTTTGCACTTCTCGACAAATATAATCTGTTTCATTATTCTAAGCGGTTATTCTATTTTGGGTAATAAAGAACTTGTTATTCTTAACTCTTGGGCTCAGGAATTCCTATATAACTTAAGTGACACAATAAAAGCTTTTTCTCTTCTTTTATTAACTGATTTATGTATCGGATTTCATTCGCCCCATGGTTGGGAACTGCTGATTGGCTTTGTCTACAAGGATTTTGGATTTGTTCATAATGATCAAATTATATCTGGCCTTGTTTCCACTTTTCCAGTCATTCTAGATACAATTTTAAAATATTGGATTTTCCGTTATTTAAATCGCGTATCTCCGTCACTTGTAGTGATTTATCATTCAATGAATGACTGAAAAATTATCTACCTAATCCAATTAGAATGTTTCTTACTTTGCAGTTGTACATAAGCAAAGCATTGAAAATCGCTTTAGATTTCTACCCATCCCGGGGATTCATCCTATATTCCTATATATTAATCCAGTCAATTTATTCCAGTAAATAACAAAATCGTGGATAGGAAACTCCATTAGTAACCTACCCCAATTTATTGTAGAAATTTTCGGGA